AATAGCATTTAAAGCAGCTGCTTGAGCAGCATAGGGCGTTCCTCTTCTTGTGCCTTTGAATCCAGAGGTACCGGCGGAGGCCCAAGAAACCACCCGACCTCGTACATCTGTAACAGTTACAATGGTATTGTTGAAACTCGCTTGAACATGAATAACTCCTTTTGGTATTCTACGTCCATTCTTACGTGAACCAATACGTCCACTCCTACGCGAGCCAATTCTTGGTATAGGTTTTGCCATATTTTATCATCTCATAAATATGAATCAGAAATATATAGAAAGATATGGAGATATCCATTTCATGTTAAAAAAGATCCTTTATTTTGACACGGTCCTTCCTTTTCCTTTAGAAACTTAAGAAAGTTCTTTTTATAGAAAGATTATCCTTGTCTCTGTTTATGTCTCGGATTGGAACAAATCACTATAATTCGTCCACGCCTACGGATCAGTCGACATTTTTCACAAATTTTACGAACAGAAGCCCTTATTTTCATATTTCTTACTCCTTACTTAAATTGGGAATCCATTCCTTGGAAGAAAATAAGTCTCTTGTATTTTTTCACCCCGAACTTTATTCTTCCTAAAAGGAATTTTTGACAAAATCATCTAATTGTTCGAATCTTTGTTGCAAGGTCTATAAATAAATTATACATCTCCTGGTTGAATCATACCGACTTATTTCGATTTTGACTCTATCCCCCAGAAGTATCCGTATAGAACTGTGCCGAATCCTTCCTGAAACGTAACCTAGAATTAGATCTTCATTATCTAAATGGACCCGGAACATAACATATCGTTGGGTAGTGATTCAGTAATTAAACCTTCATGAATCAATTTTTGTTCTTTCATTCCAGGGAATCCCCTTGGAAATATCAACTAATGAAGGAAGAGTTATATAACTCACTTTTTTTCTATTTCACAAACAAATAGGAAATTCGAGAGAAAATTAGGATACTGGAGGAGGATTACCATATATAGCACAAAACTTCTCCTCCAATTCCTTCTAGTCTAGCTTCTCGATCTGTCATTATGCCCCTAGAAGTAGAAAGAATTACAATTCCCATTCCGCCTAAAATCTTAGGAATTTTTTGATAGTTGGAATAGATTCGTAGACCAGGTCGACTGATACGTTTTAAAATAGTTCTATATATTCTTTTTCTAGTCCTTCTATGTCGCAAGGTTGAAACCAAAAAATATTTGTTATTTTCCTGATGTTTCCGAACGTTTTCAATAAGACCCTCTCTTAGGAGTATTTTCACAATGTTTTCGGTGATATTAGTGGATGCTATTCGAACCGTTCCGTTTTTACTCATGTCAGCATTTCTTATAGAAGTTATTATATCGGCAATAACGTCTCTACCCATAACGAATTCTAATTCTTTGTGCTTCCTGATTTTGATATAATCAACATGTTTTTTTGACTTGAATTATTAATTATTCAATTAATATATTCTAATATTCTAATTCTATACTATAATTACTATAATTTTTTTGATTTATACTTTGTATTGTATATTAATATATTAAATGAAATTATTATATTCATTATTATATTCAAAGTATATGCGTGATACACAATCTATTATATTAGTTATATTAGTTTGATCCATTTAAGATATCCTACTATGAGTATATCATAGTTTTATCTACTAGTATTCATAAGACCTCGGGGGCTAATGAAACTATTTTAGTAAAATGCAACTGTCTTAATTCCCGAGCAATCGCACCAAAAACTCGAGTTCCTTTTGGATTTCCTTCTTGATCAATGACAACCGCTGCATTGTCATCATATCGTATTATCATACCATTGTCACGTTTAAGTTCTTTACGTGTACGTACAATTACAGCTCTAATTACTTCTGATCTTTCTAGAGGCATATTGGGCACTGCTTCCTTGATTACAGCAACAATAACGTCACCAATATGAGCATATCGGTGATTACCAGCTCCTATGATTCGAATACACATCAATTTTCGAGCTCCGCTGTTATCTGCTACATTCAAAAGGGTCTGAGGTTGAATCATATCATTTTTATTGGAATCTGTTATTTCAATGTAAAGAATGAGTAAAAAAAGAAATAGTGTTTGTCCAGAAATAAAGAAACCCGTGCTTGTTTTTTCATCCTCAATACCCCTTTTTTTTTGTTTAGTTCTACACCTACACTCTATCCTATCCTGAAATAAGAAATTGAGTTCGTATAGGCATTTTGCATGCAGCTATTTCAATAGCTGCTCTGGCTACTATTTCTGAGACTCCGCCTATTTCATAAAGTATTCGACCTGGTTTAACAACTGATACCCAATATTCGGGAGATCCCTTCCCTGAACCCATACGTGTTTCTGCAGGTCTTACCGTAACAGGTTTGTCGGGGAATATGCGCACCCATATTTTTCCACCACGCCGTGCATATCGTGTCATTGCTCTTCGCCCTGCTTCTATTTGTCTAGCTGTGATCCAAGCGGGTTCAAGTGCTTGAAGAGCGTATCTTCCAAAAGATATACGATTGCCTCGGCAGGATATTCCCTTCATTCTTCCTCTATGTTGCTTACGAAATCTGGTTCTTTTGGGGTTATAGTTGATGGTTTTTTTCTGAATTCCACCTCTACTACAGAACCGGACATGAGAGTTTCTTCTCATCCAGCTCCTCGCGAATGAAAGGATTCGATAGTATTACAGATACATATATATATTTACTAACTAATACACTAACACTAAACTACGTAATGTAATGAGATTCATTGCTATTTCATTTATGATGTAGGAAGTTAGTTGTATATATGGCTAGACGCGTATATTTATATCTATTCTATATATAAAACTATAAAATAATTGATCTTTTTTTTATAACGAATCCTTATTTGGATTCTTATCGAATCAAGACAATATTGGTAATCCAGTACCGGTAAATAAATGAAAAATTCAATGGAAATATGAAATATTAAATGAAGGGTTCGCGGGCGAATATTGACTCTTTCCTGCTTTATTCTTAGGGTCAATTCATGACCTGTGAGAATAAATCAATCTGTTCTTGGTTCATTTCGCCATCCCACCCGATGAATCATTAGGATTCATTTTGAATGGAATCTTATGTAGTCACAGGTTTCGTCGTTCCTATAGCTTCTCCGTTAATGGTTAGGCCTGAACTCTGCAATGGAGCTCTTAAGAAAATGTGTTCCCGAGTTAATCTCCTCAGTTTCTATTAACCCGAGGCTCTTTATTTCTATCAATTTTAATGCTTTATCACACTGCCTTTTATGAGGTGATTCATAGACCATACATATTGGAATCATCTATCATTGATATTTTTGTTCTCTCTTTCTATCACCTTTCCATTTATCCACATCCTTTTTTTTTTCAAATCCATAAAAAAATCAGTTGTTACAACTATATGATTGGTCTAGTCATATAGTGACTGTTTCTTGGGATCTCGACAATACGAAGCAATAAGTTGGTTATTAGTTTTAAGTTTATGTTTATATAGATATTTCTAGTGGGAGTCAGTCTTTTTTGGAAGCCCAACTACAAACTATAAAGAAAAAACTAACGAGTCACACACTAAGCATAGCAATTATATAAAAAAAATTTATCGATTTTTTATTCAACCTTATAGAATTAGAATTTTTTATTTTCTTTTTTTATTTCACAGAAAAAAACCTCAAAAGTTTCTCATTTCTTGTTCTATTACTAAACAAGAATGGCGAGATAAATAACGAAAGGCCTATTCTATTATTTTTCGTCCACAAATATCCAAATTTTTAGGCCTAATACTCCATAAATAGTTCGAATTGTATAGGAACAATGATCAATTTTAGCGCGAATTGTTTGTAGAGGAACTCTACCTTCTCTCGTCCATTCGACACGTGCAATTTCTTTTCCATCGATACGTCCTGCAAGTTGTATTTGAATTCCTTTTGTATCTGTTTGTTCAGTTAATTCAATAGCTTTTTTCATTGCCTTCCGAAACGGAACTCTTTTTTGTAATTGGGAAGCCATATATTCCGCAAGGATATTAGGTTGTCCATAAGGTTTTTCAATTCTTGTGATAGCAATGTTGAGTCTTCGGTTCACAGAGCGAAATTCCTTTTGTACGTTCATCTGTAATTCTTCGATCCCTCGTGTTCGACCCTCCATTAATAAATTAGGAGACCCAATATGGATTATGACTTGGATCAAATCGATTCTTTTTTGAATTTCTATACGTGCAACTCCTTCGGAACCTGAGGATATTTTTTTATTTTTTTGTACATAGTTCTTGATACAATTCCGTATTTTCTCATCTTCTTGTAGACCCACGAAAAAGTTTTTGGGTTGTGCGAACCAAAAGGAATGATGATTTTGGGTTGTACCAAGTCTGAAACCAAGTGGATTTATTTTTTGTCCCATATTTTTTGATTATATTATCTTTCCATCCATTTTTTTCTAAAAATGAATCTAAATCTTAGATTTCTCTAAAAAGCATTTTTATCTTTTAATACAATTGTTATATGACAAGTAGGTCTTTTTACTGGATAACTACGTCCTCGAGCTCTGGGTCTTAACTTTTTCACAAAAGGACCCTCATTGACTTCGGCTTTACTAATAAATGAATCAGCTTCGTTCAAACCCTTATTATGACTAGCGTTTGCTGCTGCAGAATAAACTAATTTTAAAATAGGATAAGACGCTCGATAAGGCATGAGTTCCAGTATCATAAGTGTTTCTTCATAAGAACGCCCACGAATCTGATCAATTACTCTTCTTGCTTTGAAAGCAGACATACGTATATGTTGAGCTAAAACTTTTACTTCTCTATCCGACTTCCACGGCTTTATCAGCCAGCTCTTTTTCTTTACCATAAGGCATATCCCCTTCTTTGCTTTGAATGATTTATTCTATTCTTTTTTGATTCCGCCAAATTAACGACTTAACGACGAGATTTATTATCGTTTCTCGCATGTCTCGCGAAAGTCAGAGTAGGCGCGAATTCTCCCAATTTGTGACCTACCATACGATCCGTTATATAAATAGGTAAATGTTCTTTTCCATTATGAATAGCGATTGTATGGCCAATCATTGTGGGTATAATGGTAGATGCCCGAGACCAAGTTACTATTATTTCTTTCTCCTCCCTCATGTTGAGTTTTTCCATTTTTCCTGCTAAATGATTAGCTACAAAAGGATTTTTTTTTAGTGAACGTGTCACAGCTGATTACTCCTTTTTTTTACATTTTCTTTTAAAGATTGGCATTCTACGTCTAATAGAATATCTCGATCTAAGTATGAAAGTAAGAATAAATACAATTACAATAATGATGAATATACAATAATGATGAATGGAAAAAAGAGAAAATCCTTTAGCTAGATAAGGGGCGGATGTAGCCAAGTGGATCAAGGCAGTGGATTGTGAATCCACCATGCGCGGGTTCAATTCCCGTCGTTCGCCCATCACATTATTTCAAATTCCATAAATTGGATTTTCCATATTCCTATTTACGGCGACGAAGAATAAAACTATCACTATATTTTTTCCTTTTCCTACTTCTTCTTCCAAGCGCAGGATAACCCCAAGGGGTTGTGGGTTGTTTTCTACCAATTGGGGCTCTCCCTTCACCGCCCCCATGGGGATGGTCTACAGGGTTCATAACTACTCCTCTTACTACAGGACGCTTACCTAGCCAACACTTCGATCCGGCTCTACCCAAACTTTTTTGGTTCACCCCAACATTACCCACTTGTCCGACTGTTGCTAAGCAATTTTTGGATATCAAACGAACCTCCCCAGAAGGTAATCTTAATGTGGCCGATTTCCCCTCTTTTGCGATCAGCTTCGCTACAGCGCCTGCTGCTCTAGCGAATTGTCCACCCTTTCCAAGTGTGATTTCTATGTTATGTATGGCCGTGCCCAGGGGCATATCGGTTGAAGTAGATTCTTCTTTTTTATCAAAAAAAACCCCTTCCCAAACTGTACAAGCTTCTTCCAAAGCATACGGCTTTCTAGATGTATATGATGATATTTAGACAGATGGATCTTATATGAATCGTATGATGAAGTACCACACGAGTGGATATATAGGAATCCAAATCTGCCGAATCACTCATGTATGATCTTCTGCATCCTAGGTCTCCCCGTTCCGTCATCTGGCTTATGTTCTTCATGTAGCATTCAGACCGAATGACTCTATTAAATTACGTCGATACTTCCACATATTACGGGTAACGTAGGAGACATCTCTATTTTTCCCCCGGGGGATCTTTATAATTACCACTGCTTAGCTTTCAATTCGCCTCTGACCATCAAATGAAATGTGAATAACCCGTCCTCCTCTCTTTGAAACAAGGGGCGCTTCCGGTTCTGTGCGTGCTTCAAACAATTTTGTCTTCTCCATATTACCATATCTCTAGAGTCAATAATTTTCTATGAGGAACTACTGAACTCAATCACTTGCTGCCGTTACTCAACAGTTTTCTGTTGAGGTCTATCCTATAGAGGTACTCAAATTGGATCAGTGATTGATTTCTAGGTTTCGTCGTAAACCTAATTGGTTACTTCCAATTACGTAAATCAATAGTTCAAACCGCACTCAAAGGTAGGGCATTTCCCATTGATATAGGAACTTCTGTACCAGAAACAACGGTATCTCCAATTATAGCCCCTCTGGGGTGTAAAATATATCTCTTCTCACCATCCCCATAGTGTATGAGACAAATGTATGCATTTCGATTAGGGTCGTATTCTATGTTTACGATTCTACCAGATATGTCTTTTTCATTTCGTCGAAAATCAATTTTACGGTATAGACGCTTATGACCTCCCCCTCTATGTCTTGCGGTAATGATTCCTCTGGCATTACGACCTTTACCACAACGATGCTGTCCATAGATCAAATTATTTCGTGGATTGGATTTCACTTGACTGTCTACGGCTCCATTGCGTGTGCTCGGGGTAGAAGTTTTGTATAAATGTATCGCCGTGTTATTAAGTATTTTGCTTTAAGTTCTTTTCTCTATAAGAGGTGGAATAGAATAACCCGGTTGAAGCGTAATGATCATACGTCTGTAATGCATTGTATGTCCCATACTAGGTCCCATTCTTCTACCCTTTCCCGGGAGTCGATGACTATTCATAGCTATTACCTTGACACCAAAGAAGAGTTCGACCCAATGCTTTATTTCTGTCCTAGTTGATCCTGATTCGACATTAGAAGTATATTGATTGTTCCCCAATAACCGAATACTTTTTTCTGTAAATACTGCATATTTGATTCCATCCATAAATCCATTTTCTTCCCTATGAGTTCCAGTATCGATAAGAATTCTAGTTCTTACTGTTCATATGTTATGGTATGAATATACCAATTCGTTATGTATGGATGATGAGATTCCATTGATACAGAGCCAATTCCAATAGACTTATTGAACGTTCCCATTGGCGTGCATCCAGCAGGAATTGAACCTACGAATTTGCCAATTATGAGTTGGGCGCTTTAACCATTCAGCCATGGATGCTTAACAGGGCTCATCGTACATCGTGAATAACCAAATTCCAATTGAAATGAAATCTTTAGGAGGAATCAATGAAAATCTTTAGGAGGAATCAATGAAACGACATCAATTCCAATCCTGGATCTTCGAATTGAGAGAGATATTGAGAGAGATCAAGAATTCTCACTATTTCTTAGATTCATGGATCAAATTCGATTCAGTGGGATCTTTCACTCCCATTTTTTTCCACCAAGAACGTTTTATGAAACTCTTGGACCCCCGAATTTGGAGTATCCTACTTTCACGTGATTCACAGGGTTCAACAAGCAATCGATATTTCACGAGCAAAGGTGTAGTACTGCTTGTATTAGCGGTCCTTATATCTCGTATTAACAATCGAAAGCTGGTCGAAAGAAAAAATCTCTATTTGATGGGGCTTCTTCCTATACCTATGAATTCCATTGGACCCAGAAATGAGACATTGGAAGAATCTTTTTGGTCTTCCAATAGCAATATTGTTTCGCTCCTGTATCTTCCAAAAGGGAAAAAGATTTCTGAGAGTTGTTTCATGGATCCACAAGAGAGTACTTGGGTTCTCCCAATAAATAAAAAGTGTATCATGCCTGAATCGAACCGGGGTTCGCGGTGGTGGAGGAGCCGGATCGGAAAACAGAGGGATTCTAGTTGTAAGATAGCTAATGAAACCGTAGCTGGAATTGAGATCTCATTCAAAGAGAAAGATAGCAAATATCTGGAGTTTCTTTTTTTATCCTATACGGATGATCCGATCCGCAAGGACCGTGATTGGGAATTGTTTGATCGTCTTTCTCCGAGGAAGAAGCGAAACATAATCAACTTGAATTCGGGACATCTATTCGAAATCTTAGGGAAAGACTTGATTTGTTATCTCATGTCTGCTTTTCGTGAAAAAAGACCAATGGAAGGGGAGGGTTTCTTCAAACAACAAGGAGCTGAGGCAACTATTCAATCAAATGATATTGAGCACGTTTCCCATCTCTTCTCGAGAAAAAAGTGGGTTATTTCTTTGCAAAATTGTGCTCAATTTCATATGTGGCAATTCCGCCAAGATCTCTTCGTTAGTTGGGGGAAGAATCAGCATGAATCGGATTTTTTGAGGAACGTATCGAGAGAGAATTGGATTTTGATTTGGTTAGACAATGTGTGGTTGGTAAACAAGGATCGGTTTTTTCGCAGGGTACGGAATGTATTGTCAAATATTCAATATGATTCCACAAGATCTATTTTCGTTCAAGTAACGGATTCTAGCCAATCGAAAGGATCTTCTGATCAATCCAGAGATCATTTCGATTCCATTAGAAATGAGGATTCAGAATATCACACATTGATCGATCAAACAGAGATTCAGCAACTAAAAGAAAGATCGATTCTTTGGGATCCTCCCTTTCTTCAAACGGAACGAACAGAGATAGAATCAGATCGATTCCCGAAATGCCTTTTTGGATCTTCCTCAATGTCCCGACTATTCACGAAACGTGATAAGCAGATGAATAATCATCTGCTTCCGAAAGAAATCGAAGAATTTCTTGGGAATCCTACAAGATCAATTCGTTCTTTTTTCTCTGACAGATGGTCAGAACTTCATCTGGGTTCGAATCCTACTGAGAGGTCCACTAGAGATCAGAAATTTTGGAAGAAAAAACAAGATGTTTCTTTTGTCCCTTCCAGGCGATCAGAAAATCAAGAAATGGTTGATATATTCAAGATAATTACGTATTTACAAAATACCGTCTCAATTCATCCTATTTCATCAGATCCGGGATGTGATATGGTTCCGAAGGATGAACCAGATATGGATAGTTCCAATAAGATTTCATTCTTGAACAAAAATCCATTTTTGGATTTATTTCATCTATTCCATGACCGGAACAAAGGGGGATACACGTTACACCACGATTTTGAATCAGAAGAGAGATTTCAAGAAATGGCAGATCTATTCACTCTATCAATAACCGAGCCGGATCTGGTGTATCATAGGGGATTTGCCTTTTCCATTGATTACTACGGGTTGGATCCAAAAAAATCGGTCCGGATCTACTGTGGGAATGATTTGGAAGATCCAAAACTAAAAACAGCGGTATTTGCTAGCAACAACATCATGGAGGCAGTCAATCAATATAGATTGATCCGAAATCTGATTCAAATCCAATATAGCACCTATGGGTACATAAGAAATGTATCGAATCGATTCTTTTTAATGAATAGATCCGATCGCAACTTCGAATATGGAATTCAAAGGGATCAAATAGGAAATGATACTCTGAATCATATAACTATAATGAAATATACGATCAACCAACATTTATCGAATTGGAAAAAGAGTAAGAAGAAATGGTTTGATCCTCTTATTTCTCGAACCGAGAGATCCATGAATCGGGATCCTGATGCATATAGATACAAATGGTCCAATGGGAGCAAGAATTTCCAGGAACATTTGGAACATTTCGTTTCTGAACAGAAGAACCGTTTTCAAGTAGTGTTCGATCGATTACGTATTAA